GCTTTGACGGAAGCTTTTGGACCTAGCGAAAAGGACTTTAAGCCTTCGCGCAAGCAAGCGCGAGAGAAGCAAGCAAAGTAGAAGCTTTGCCAGAAGCAAGACGAGGAAGCGGAGCTGTCGTATAAGCCACCCGACCGACTGAAATACAACAGTCGCGACCTACTTTGATTCAAAACTAAGGGCGAAGGGTCCAAAGGACACGCAAACGGCTTTCTATCATAGTTGCAAGGGGTCCAAACCTTAAGTACTTAAGTAGCAAAGGCTGCTTTCGGTTGGTTTCATAAGGGGGCTGTTCACTACAAGCTATCGGCGCTGTCTTAGATTGAACGGCAATAAGATAAGTCGACGTTCAATCTTCTAAGGCGGGTTTCCGCGGAGAACGGAATAGTATTCGTGTCCAAAGCCCTAGCTTCTAGAGTTCGTTGCTTTTCCCAGGCCGGAGAAGGGCTTATACTGCTCGGCTTTGTTTGATATGTTCATTCGGCACTAATACAAACTATAACTACATAAAAATGGAAGGGCCACTATAGAAGCTAGAAGTAGCCTATAGTAGAGTAGTCGGCCTAACAAAAGCGTCACGACAACATAAAATTTCCCGTTTGAATGTAATCTTAAGTAGGGGGCTTAGGCCGCCCGCCTACCAATCAAAGAGGCTGAGAGTAAGCGTAAGCTCACCCGTAAGCTCTTCGAGCTTCCCTTCATTCGCTTCGCGGGAGCCGCACAGCGCATAGCTGGAAGTCAGAGGGCCCATACTACCTGCCTAACCCCTCGCGCCGAGGGACCGTAGATCGGAAGCGCCTTCTAAACCACCCCATTCATCCGGGAAGGGAAGGGGCCTATGTATTTGCGTGACCCCTGCAGATTTTACCCTATCTACACCCGGAGCCAATCCCCTATCGGTCCTGCCGCCACGCCGCAGAACGGGAGCTCGTGTGGAACCTTTTATTTCTGGCGTAACAGCGGTGGAACATAACAAAATATTACGGTCGCGTAACATAAGGGGCCGGAGGTACGGTAAACTCGGCCAAAATATGACACCCAAAGGGCCCGGCGCGCACAATCCTAATTTATCCGAGTCCGAGTTTACCCATTGCACTTCGGACAGCCGTCCGTAGCATCATAAGGAGGACCCCCTTTCGAGGAAAAAAAATGGTAAGGTACATAGGAGGCTGGTCTTTCTCAACGTGGTGTATAGCACGAAAAACCTTTCGATACAAGAAAGGGCCGTTCACATGAAAGAAGAGAAGAGAATCACTCCTTTCTTTCTTCTCTTCTTTCTCTTTCCCCCTCGGGAAAGATAAATAGGGTCTTATGGAGGGAGGGGGGGAAAGGATTGGGCCTACCTATCCCGATAGGACCTCATAAAGGAACGGGAGCTGTTGAGAGGTTCCATATTGCCGAGCCGAAGGGCAGCACTTCTATACGCGATCGTAGTATGTCACGTCGTCTCGTCCCCGCTGCATTGAAGAGTACCTATGCACTATTTCCGGTTCACTGATAAGGAAGATAGAGTTGGGGTGGGGGTCTACGGTGTGATACTCAAGTATGACCGGGGAGATACATGCTAACTATGGGTAGGAAGCAGGAACCATTCTTTAATAAATTTCGGGGAGTTACAGATCTCTTATACTACTATCGATCGACAGAGCGGAACGACTAGAAAAAGAAGTGAAGTTAGAAAGCCGTATGATAGGTGGTAACTATCTTGTACGGTTCGGGGGGTAATCGGCGTACTCCGATCAGTGGGGGGGATCTTTGGCTCTATCGAACATACAGGGAATTGGAGGTAGCATTCTACCGATGTTAAGTCATGGACTGGTTCCTTCAGCCCTTTTTCTATGTGTTGGTGTTCTATATGACCGACATAAGACTCGACTTGTTAGATATTACGGAGGTTCAGTGAGCACCATGCCGAATCTCTCTACCATTTCCTTCTCTTCCACTTTGGCCAATATGAGTTCACCTGGTACTAGCAGCTTTATCGGGGAATTTCCCATCTTAGTAGGAGCTTTCCAAAGAAATAGCTTAGTAGCCACATTAGCTGCGCTTGGGATGATTTTAGGCGCGGCGTATTCCCTTTGGCTATATAATCGTTTGGTTTCTGGAAATTTAAAACCCGATTTCCTCCATAAATTCTCCGATCCAAATGGCAGAGAAGTTTCCATATTTATACCTTTTCTTGTTGGAGGGGCGACCGTCCGTTGAACTACCAAAGAAAAAAGGGTAAACCAATGTGATCATGACATTGTTGGTGCTTGCGATGGGACGGATGCGACTTCTCTCAGTTGGTTTGGGTGGCATAGCCCGTTGCAGAAGTCCCCCCTTTTTTTTGATCCATTTCTTTAGTTTAGTCTTTAGGGAGCCAAAGCTTGACTTTACTAATAAAATAAGGCTCGCGCAGGGGCGCTCACGTTTTTTGGCTGAGCCGTATCTTGGGACCGAGATAAAGAAAGGACGGGGGGCAACCATGCATGGTACTTCTCGCCCGTGTCTCCGAGGGACAGTTGAACGAGCGATTCATGAATGCTGCCGGGTTGGACGAGCCAATAACTCGAACGCGTTCGGTCTGTTTTTTGAGCAAGAATCACAGCGTTACCTTACCTTCACCATGATACGGACTCCAAGTTCTTATGGCAGAGCACGAGGAGATTTATCATCAATATGATGATGGGAATGGAAACCAGAAGCACGACCGGGGTCTTCGTGGTCCAAGATAATACATCAATAACAGTAACATAAGCATGAGACTTTTTGGTAGTACCGGTGAACCAGATGGCCGCGGCGATGGAATCTGGGACGGAGGACTCGTAGTATCTCTCTAAATCTGGCAAAAGTGAAAGACCCATTCGAATGAGGGCTAACCTGACCGCTGAGCCCACCCCGGCCTCGCGGGGCGGGCCCCCGTGGTTGCGAGCTGGAGCTGCCATAGCTTATGGCTCGAGCAATGGGAGGGGGGGCCCCAGCGGAGAGAACAGTAAGGAGAACGAGCGCTCCGCCGGGCGGCAGGAGCAGCGGGCAAGTGCTTGGTAGGCCAACAGCCCAGTGAACCGGGCGGGGCACTCGACGAAAGGGGAGCACACTGAGCAAGTACGATAAATTTTCCCCGCTCCACTTTATTAAAAGCAAGGACCACTACGGGAGGTCAAAGCAAGGTAGCTTGCTTACTCCGTGCTTGCGCTAAGGACCTATGTAAGTCGGGACTCGTCCCCGGTCAATATTGGATCAAAGAATAGGGGGCCGTAGCACTGACCTCTTTTTTTATTGATTCAATACAATAGGGGAAAAGATCATACAGTTCCCTACCCTCTCAACGGATCCTCCGCGCGCTGGGCATACCTCTTCTGTGCGTCTTTCTCGTGGCGGTAACAGAACAACAGGGAAAGACCCGGCGACCTGCCCAGGGCCCGAGGGCGAGCTTTATTTAAGAGAGAGTGGGGAGTGAATCGAAAGGCTTCCGTTTCCCTTCTTGGTTTTGGGGCTCTCGGGCTCCTCTCGATCTTATTCGTAGTTGGGAAAGGGGAAGGAGTCTAAATCGATGGACATTAATGAACCATCATTGATGGACGTTGCACATGACACGATCAATTCGACTCAAGGTCCGGCGCTAATAGAAGTAGCTGACTCTCCTAGTAGCGAAGGAAAAGGGCAGTACTTTTTTCCAAGCTACCTTGAACAGACTCTTAAAGGTTAGGTTACTACCTGCCTCTACGGAAGAGGTGTACTTTGTACCGCCCGGAGGTCATATAGATCGAAACCCAGAGCGATAAGAACGAAAGTTCTACCTACCCACAGCTACAACTACTGGCGCTTCAAAAGGCTTAGATTCTAAGGGCGCTACTGAAAGCCTTTTTTTAGGTCGGGGCCTCGAAAGCCTTTGGTACTTCGGTAGGGCGAGCAGCCCTTAAACCAAAAAATGGGTTCAATTGCATTGCCTTAGCGCAAGCACTAAGTAAGAAAGGTAGCTTCTCAAAGATTTGCCCAGCCCACGCAAGAGCGCTCATGTCATGTCATATGGGAACTCATGGCCGGAAACAATCCTGGTAGGAATAATAAGAATCAAAGTCCAGGTTGGTTGGTGAGCCTAGTGATAGGAGACTATCTAGCTTGGTTCGGAGAGCACTTGTTGGGTTAAAGATTTTTTTGTCGCTAAATGTTACGGCCTAAATGCTGAACTATTGACCCTACTTGTTCGGATGGGTGTTCACCCCAAAGTCTTCCCGGATTGCATGCATACATCCGTAAGTAACTTAGTGCAACATGGCAAATTTCATTGAGAGGAATCAGCAAAGAAAAGAAAAACGGGTCAACATCTTAATGTGTATTTGAGGGCTGAGGAGTGTCCACACGAGTTCGTTGAGGTGGGAGTTTACTTGCTTACTTGTTAGAGTTAGAGTAAGGGATGAAATAGCTCGACCGTAGAGAGAGGGATTCTTAACTTCCAAATGAAACTCCATTTATAAAAATAAAAATATAGGGAACCAGAATCAATGCACAAATTGAAGGCAGACTTGACAGAAAAAAGGCCATTAGGAGAAGGGCCAAAAAAAAAGTATCCTGCATTTCATTTCCAAAACCTGTAGGAGTATTCATGATCAGAGATAGCACATCAGTACTCACAACCTCTCTAAGCTTATCAAGATTCCATTGACCCTCAATGAGATAATCAGCCACTAACTCATCCATATTGAAAAAATCAGTGGGAATAGTATTCAACTCCAAAAGAAGCCTGCTGCCAACCCAGAAAAAGTAAAAAATCTGAGACTTCTACCATTTCCAACCCTCCAAAAAAAACCCTGCTGCAAGACCTCAGAACCATAGAGAATACTTTTCCAGGTACTGGAAGAAGCAGAAGGAAACTCAGCATTAGGATCAAAGCTGCAAGTCCCGAAAAAGGACTTTTTCCTGAACATTGAAGCCCAAAGCCCTTGGTCCTGATTTGTGATCCTCCAACTAGCTTTAGCTAAAAGAGCTTGATTCATGTGACTCGCTTTTTTAATCCCAGGACCCCAAACTGCTTAGGTCTACAAACTTTGTCCCATCTAACCAAATGAAGTTTAGATTGAGTGCCCCCTTTCTATTGATTTTATTAATGTCCTCACAAGTTCCCACAGGAAGCTTAGCAGTCTGCATGGTGTAGATAGGTACTGCGGATGTCACAGCTTGAATCAAGGTCAATCCACCTGCCATAGATAAGAGCTGACTTTTCCAAGTGGCTTGAACTTTGTCCACAACTGCCCGCTTTGGTGACTCTGGATTGTACCAGAGGAACTCTAAGGAATGAGAAGTCAAGGGAGAGCCACATATATTGCGGATTTCAATAGCAAGACCATCATCCGTATTTGGAGAACAATAAAGGCTAGACTTATCAAAGTTTACCTGTTGACCAGAGGCTTTACAAAATTCATCAAGGCAATTTTTCATGATGGAAGCTTGTTGCTTAGAGGCCTCCCAATAAGATCATCTGCAAAGAAAAGGTGTGAGATCAAAGGTCCAGATCTCGCAGCCCTAACAGCCCTCCACTGCTTCCCCAAGACCTTATGAGAAATTAAATGACCATGCAAAAAAAAACTAGAATATCCTATGTCTAGGACTCTTCTTGATTCGTAGGAGAAAGAAAGTCCCGTGCAAGAACCAGAATTCCCCCTTTCACCCGCTTTGCCGGGCTATCCCACAAAGATCCATAATAGGAAAGATAGATCAAGAAAGAACGTAGCCTCGGCCACCGTCGAAGTTTAGTAGTCTTTTCCAGGAAGCTGAGAATTGTTAGGAAGTCTTTACATCTCCTGAGTTGTTCTAATGCAAGGGTGAGCGAATCCAGCTAAATTGGAGGCCAGCTTAGCTTCTTGCCAAAAATAGAGACCAGCAGAGCAACCTATCCGTATTAGTCAGGCAGTGAAAGCAATAACAGAATTTCCCGTAGTTGGATCATCCAGTTTCTCATTCTCATGCCATCGGTACACTAAAAAATAGGAATTCGTTTAATTGGTCTGAGATGTCCTTATCTTTCTATCCTGGTTAGAACATGGGGCATTAAAGCGCCTGGCAAGGCTTTCTAAAGTAAATCCACTGAATGAGCTGATCTCGCCAGCTCTATCTGAGTAGTTTGGTTGGTCAGAGGCACGAACAAGTGAGTTTGGCGTTATGTTTTGGGTAGCTATAAATAGGAGCATTCTTTCTTTCGTAGTCGGTAGGGTGAGCGAACTGCCTCCCGTCTCACTTGCTGCATCTGCTGCTATTGGTATTGATATAAGGGGTACAACTGGCCTTCTTCTGACAGGTTGAATCTTAAAAGACTACGGCATGACAAAACAAACAAAAAGATAGAAAGGATCCGCCAAAAATGATAGAGAAGAGAAGAAATAGGCTCAGACGCACCCCATCCATCCATACGACACGATAGCTTCAGCAAAGAGTAGAAGAGCTATCATACGTTGAGTCTCAATGTAGGCGGTTTGCCTTGCTGTTTCTTTGTCTCGAGGCAACGAAGTAGCTGAAACGAAGGGTAGTTTACTTGCCTGGCTCCAATAGTTCTACTAAGCTATCAATAGAAGGTTCTGAAAAAGAGGGTTGTGTAACGAGTGGAACGGGTCTTACTAGCGGCTTAGCCTTGTCTGCTGTGTGGCAAAGCAAATAATAGATCTTGGCCGATCTTTCATAACCGATATTCGACCTGCGCATAAGAGACACAAATGCGCCCTTATCCAGAGAGAATCCTTGAGGCGGAACTTCCGAGGCCAACAAAGAAGACAAATACCTCTCCTTAAAGCAAACAGGCTACTCCCTCGGTACCATACTTCTAGTGACCTCGGCACCTTTCTTCTATCGATTCTGTCATTACCAACCCTTGCCATTTAAAGTAGTATGATTTCAACTGCCAAAAGGAAAAAAAGAACGCGCTGCACGCGACCTGTGAGCGACTAAGGGTTTCTGTTCTGGTCTGGGGCCGCCGTCACGGTGGTTTCCGTCCGGTTTTCTGGTATTTCTGAGTTCAAAATCCTGTTCTCGTCGTGTGAGTTGGCTTGGAATGGCTTATTTCTCTCCAGGAGAAGAAGGGCGGCACCGAAGAAAGTAAAGGTGTTCGAGCGAGAGTTCCGTGTGAAAAGGGGCCGAAGGCGAAGCAGTGAAGTGGGGCTATCTAATGAGATGTCTACTACTACTGGTCTTGTTTCCATATCATCCATGGCTGAAGAAGAGGACTTGGCTTGGATTCGAGGGCGAATCCTTCTCAAAATGATGCGGAGCAGTTCCTAGAGAAATTGGATCGGCGCAAGCATCCACCAATGCAATGTCAAAAAGACATTAAATCGAACTTCTTTTTAAAGGTTCTTGTCTTTCCTTTTTCATCTTGAAACGAGAATCAATAAGGGGAGATGCCATCTGTTGCGAGCAAGCGAAGAGCCGGACATCACTTCGTCCCCTTTCATAGTCTCTTTCTTCACGTCGAGCTACTTCGCCCTTTAGTACCATAGGTTCTGAAAGAAAGGTGTGTGACTCCCCATTTACTAAGAGGCTGCCGTTTGTTCTCATTGATTCGACTCGAAAGACAAAGGAACTATTCTCATTCCCAGAGGTTGGTGTCCCGAAGCAAAGGTAGGTGGTCAGTAAACCGTGCATAAAGTGAGGCTACGGATACGGAGCCCCTCAATTAAGCCGATTTGGGCACCGGAGAGAAGGACCTAAGTTGGAGCGTTCCATTGAGCTGGTTGAAGTATTCCTTTTATGACTACGACCCCGCCCGCCATGTGTGGAATACCTATTAACATCTGATCAAAGCATAGATGGCTTCTGGAGCATCAAAATAGGCATCGAAAGACGGTACTTTAAGGAGAGACATAAGCTTTACGACGCGAGTAGCTCAAGTTTGGATAGAAAGGTGGGGCGAGAGGTTACATTCGATTAAGAACGAAAAGAGAGAGATGGGAACTATCGAACAGAGTCTACTTTCCTGGGAATTTGAATAGGAACCTAGGTTTCAATCATAATTCGACATTACTTCGAAACCTCTCCCCAATGGTCGAGCAACTAAACTACCTTCATTCGGCGCAGTGTTGTGACTTTAAAAGCCGAAGGTTGGGAAAGTTAGGGATCCACACGGGTTGAACGAAGAGAGGAGAGAGAAAGACGATCGAGTCTACTTTCTCGTGGTTTAGAGAGGAAAAACTATGCGGCTCATCATCTGATTCAACTTACCTTCTTTTTTTGCTGTTCCATTACTACATGTAAATCACCACTTTTGGTATCTTTCGTCCCTTAGTAGGTTTGGAAAATCTCCCTAGATATTTGCCAAACCGCACAATTGGAAGGGAAAGTGCCAGGGAATCACGCAAAGCATTCGGGCAGTTGGCACTAAAAAACAAAGAACTCTTCTCAAAATTCACAAGTTGACCCGGAAAAAAGATCCTTAACGCAGTTTACTTCCTCCCTGTTAGCCTTACAGAACAGAATAATATTGAATCATCGGCAAACAAAAGATGCGAAATGGCGGGGATCCTAATAAACCGACTCTTTTACCGGTTCCTATATCTTTGACTCGTCGGGGGCTCCCGCGGACCATTCCACCTTTCTATAGGTCGATGATCCGATCTGGAGGTCCGAAGGTGGTGAAATGTTACTTATCTTTCTTCTCTTTGTATAGGATCATTCTCCTAGCAAAACTAATTGATAAGACAACATTTTCATCGATTGTGACTCCTGTTCAGGACATGCATCGTGTCTATTCAACGATATCGCGGATGAAGGAAAATGTGGTGCCCTTGTTAGCCCGGTACATCCCATGGTTTCGACGCATACTATTATACCAAGGTATGTCGTGGGAACCAACCTGGAAGACCGTTCCAACTATGTCACAGGCTAACGAGAAGCTTAAGTCAGGAGCCTCTCAACTTGGGCCCAAGTTTCATGGACCTTATAAGTCCTGTTTCCCATGCCTGATGTTTGAGATGTCAGGCTTATGCGTTCCTCGTACAGTTTATTCACTCGTACGGTGAACAGTGGTCCTCTGGCATATTGTGGCCATCTCGGGTTCGCTTCGCGGGGGACAAGAACAAAAAAATGTTCTCGGGCTCTGATCTGGACTATTACGAAAAATATATTGGTCCATCACTGCCCCACCCGGAGCAACTCGAGATTCCGCCTGTAACTGGTCGTCTAGGTCAGACGATTGAGCAGGGCACCAAGAGGGGGGTATTCGCCATTGCCAATTACATCAATCAAAGACTTCTGAAGCCAATCATGGACTGGCTTCAGAAGGTCTTGCGACCTTTGCCGATGGACGGTACCTTTAACCAGCAGCGACCTCTTGATCGTCTAATTGGGTCGACATGTTGTCACTGCTTTGATCTTAAGTCAGCAACCGATAGGTGGCCGTTATCTTTAATGTTCGAAGTTATGTGTCACATGTTTGATCGCCGTTTCGCGCCGGGAGTTGTCAACTCTGCCCTAGGTGCAAACATATTTGATGTGCCCTTCGTTAAGAAGAAGAGGTCATCAGTATCCTTTGTGACCGGGCAGCCACTGGGGTACTACTCCTCTTGGCCTCTGTTCGCACTCACTCATCACTTTGTGGTGTGGTGGTGTGCGCAGCAGGTTCATCCTGGTCGACGCTTTGATAAGTACGCAGTGCTTGGCGATGACGTCATAATTTGTGACGATCTCGTCGCTGAGAAATACAAGGAGGTCCTGGATTTCCTTGAGGCCAAGATTTCTGTACATAAATCGTTGATCTCGCATTCTGGGACTGGGGAGTTTGCTAAGAGATTTTGTGTTCGGGGTCTGGCGGTCGATTTGTCGCCGGCCTCAGCACAAGCCCTAACTAACTTTTATCATCCTTATGGCCTTATGGCTATAAATGATAGGTATCCGGTACGCAGGGTTTGGTTTCAACCCTGTGCAGGATAGGTGGTATGGATTATAAGTCTATTAGTAAGATAGACCACCACTTGAGCCATAAATATAGCAGGCTCAAGACCATGTATGATCGGCCGCATAAGTCCTCCCCTTG